AGACTCTATGGAAAAATGGCGGTTCAATTCGATGTTGTCTAATGAGAAGTTAGAACATAGGTATGGTTTAAGTAAATCAATGGAAAGTCTTGATGCTATTGGCCATACCAGTGGAAGTGAAGAACCCCTTCTAAATGATACGGAGAAAAATTGGAGTGATAGTGTTAGTTATAGTTTCAGTAATGTTGATTATTTATTTGATATCAGGGATATTTGGAGTTTGATCTCTGATGACACTTTTTTAGTTAGGGATAGTAATGGTGACAGTTATTCCGTATATTTTGATATTGAAAATCATAGTTTTGAGATTGACAATGATAGTTCTTTTCTGAGTGAATTAGAAGGTTTTTTTTCTAGTTTTTTGAATAGGGGGTCTAAGAGAAACAATCACTACTATTATCATTACATGTATGATACTCAATCTAGTTGGACTAATCACATTAATAGTTGCATTGATAGTTATCTTCGTTTTGAAGTCAGTATTAATAGTTCCATTTCAGGTGGTACTGACAATTACCGTGACAGTTACATTTATAGTTTCATTTGTACTGAAAATGTAAGTGGTAGTGAAAGTGGAAGTTTTAGTATAAGAACTCGTAATAATGGCAGTGATTTCAATATAAGAGGAAGATCTAATGATTTCGATATAAATAAAAAATACAGACATTTATGGGTTCAATGCGAAAATTGTTATGGATTAAATTATAAAAAACTTCTTAGGTCAAAAATGAATATTTGTGAACAGTGTGGATATCATTTGAAAATGAGTAGTTCAGATAGAATCGAACTTTCGATTGATTCGGGCACTTGGGATCCTATGGATGAAGATATGGTTTCTATGGACCCCATTCAATTTCATTCAGAAGAGGAACCTTATAAAGATCGTATCGATTCTTATCAAAGAAAGACAGGTTTAACTGAAGCTGTTCAAACAGGCATAGGTCAACTAAACGGTATTCCCGTAGCAATTGGGGTTATGGATTTTCAGTTCATGGGAGGTAGTATGGGATCTGTAGTAGGTGAGAAAATCACTCGTTTGATTGAGTATGCTACTAATCGATCTCTACCTGTCATTATTGTGTGTGCTTCTGGAGGAGCACGCATGCAAGAAGGAAGTTTGAGCTTGATGCAAATGGCTAAAATATCTTCTGCTTCATATGATTACCAATCCACTAAAAAGTTATTCTATGTATCAGTCCTTACATCTCCTACAACCGGTGGAGTAACAGCCAGTTTTGGTATGTTGGGAGATATCATTATTGCTGAACCTAATGCGTACATTGCATTTGCGGGTAAAAGAGTAATTGAACAAACATTGAATAAGACAGTACCCGATGGTTCACAAGCGGCTGAGTATTTATTCTATAAAGGCTTATTCGACCCAATCGTACCACGTAATCCTTTAAAAGGTGTTCTAAGTGAGTTATTTCAGCTCCATGGTTTCTTTCCCTTGAATCAAAATTCCAAAAATTAAAGTATAGCACTAGATTCAGTTATTTTATTTGTAGCGAACAAGTATTTAGTTCATCGTAATAAAAAAACTAAGAAAAACGTTCTTTGGTGATATAAGTTACACTTTCTAGTAAGAGTCAGAAGTTTCGGATAATTTTTTTTCTTCCAGATCCAGATCTATTTTTTATCTTACCTATATTCATGATTAGGTATTATGAACCTCTATCAACAGGATAAAATAAAAAAGTGAATTTCTCTTTCCGAGGAATTCGAATTTAGGGAAATAAAAAGAATTTGATCTGGCTATCTTACGTATTAATTAAGATAGACAATAATGAAAAAAAAAATATCAAAATAAAAAGAAATATAAAATATGGAATAATTTCCATATCTATCGCATTTTTACTATGAATCCCTGTTTGTTGGATCTATTATTTAGAGTCGCGAATTTATAATGAACTTCATTTTCATAAGAAACTCCTTATTAGATTGGAAAGAAAGATAGAAAGAACATAAGGATGGGAGAAGAGGAATAATAAAATTTGTAAAAGAAGATTATCCTATCTATATTCGTGTAGAAAGATGAATAGGTACGCTTAATTTAGTTCTACATTTTTGCACTTATTATCTATCCTTTTTTTTTTCTTTTTTTTTGAATATTTTCATTTATTTTTTCTAAATAAAATAATATATTTCTATTATTTAGAATATTTATATTATTTATATTTATATTATTTAGTTTATATTATTTAGAAATTAGAAATTATATATTTATTAGAAATTTAGAAATTATATAATTATATAAATTATATAATTCTAAATTATATCTAAATTATATATTTATATATACATATATTTATATATACTTAGTAGTATTATAGTATTTTATTATAGTATTTTGTACTATGTATATTATTTTTGAATAGTATTATTCAAACTTCATATTATATAAAATACAATAGTCAATATTACTTAATATTACTTATAATAGATATACTTATCATATCATAAGATATCTTTCAAATTTCTAATAGATACAAATATATAGATACAAATATTAAATCGGGGCACCCATTCTATGACAGATCTCAACTTACCCTCTATTTTTGTGCCTTTAGTGGGCCTAGTATTTCCGGCAATTGCAATGGCTTCTTTATCTCTTCATGTCCAAAAAAATAAGATTGTCTAGATCCAATGGGACCAAATCTTATCAATTTATTTCAACACTGGATCATAATACAGATATTTATTTAGTGTAATATGGTACGATATGTGGCTCTTTCCACACACAACTGAAAGAACTGTTATGCATGTGGATACATGATATCCGCATAAATGCATGTATATATATGCAGGGTATACCTGGTTAAAAACGGATCAGTGAATATTTTTAATAGAAAGTCAATGTATCTAACCAATTACTCCACAGCAAAATAGTGCTAGTTGATGAAAGTTACTTTGGGATCAAGAAAGGTAAAGTCAAATTCATTTGGGTTATTCTCTCAATTCCAATCGAATGCAACTGGATCTAGTATAGTATGAATTGGCGATCAGAACATATATGGATAGAACTTATAAGGGGGTCTCGAAAAACAAGTAATTTTGGCTGGGCCTGTATCCTTTTTTTAGGTTCACTAGGATTCTTAGCGGTTGGAACTTCCAGTTATCTTGGTAGGAATCTGATATCCGTATTTCCATCTCAGAAAATTCTTTTTTTTCCACAAGGAATCGTGATGTCTTTCTACGGGATCGCGGGTCTATTCGTTAGCTCCTATTTGTGGTGCACAATTTTGTGGAATGTAGGTAGTGGTTATGACCGATTCGATAGAAAAGAAGGAATTGTGTGCATTTTTCGTTGGGGATTTCCTGGAATAAATCGTCGCATCTTCCTTCGCTTCCTTATGAGAGATATCCAATCAATCAGAATTGAGGTTAAAGAGGGTCTTTATCCTCGCCGTGTCCTTTATATGGAAATCAGAGGTCAAGGGGCCATTCCCTTGACTCGTACTGATGAGAATTTTACTCCACGAGAAATTGAACAAAAAGCTGCCGAATTGGCCTATTTCTTGCGCGTACCAATTGAAGTATTTTGAAATGAATTGAACAATAAAGAATAAATGTTTTCTCGGCATGGGGGAAGGAACTTGCTAATTCCTTTTTTAATACAATTGAAGTCTTTTTGGAATGTTCATTCGAACAAAAAACATGTTAGATTATTCTATTTCCTCGTTCCTTTGTCGTGGCGACTCCCATAGAATAAAACAAAAAAGCAGGAGGGCGTATATGGAATAACTATAATAAATTATACTAGTTTTAATAAACTATACTATAATTAAGAAAAGAAATTAAGAAAAGAAGAAATTTTTTGTATACCATTTGTATACCAAAAGTATTTCGTATGCGTATGGATCCCAACTCCATTTTTTTTACTAGAAAATTTCTACTAGAAAAAGGCTAATCTAATAAGTAGGGATTCATCAAATATATCCGAACATGTATTTCGTAATACGGAATTCATCTCATCTTTTTAGGCCCAAAATGTTGATGATACCTTTTTTTTACTTGGTTGTGGCTAGACGGTGAAACATTTCGAAATAATTAACTGGGGGGGGGGGGGGTTCGAAATACGATTCGTTATTTTAAGTGGGTTTTCGAGTGTTCATAGAAAGGAACAAATGAAGATGAAATTGCTTCGAATTTACCCAATTGAGATATCTGGGAATAATATTGATTTTGCATTTTTATCCGAAAAGGACGGACCCTTATTCCATTTCGATATTCCTTCTAGATCCAAGAACTAAACTCCATTTTTACACAAAAATTGGAATGAATAGACCCATAGGTTCAATACCTTGTTATAGAACTCGTGCTTCAGAGAAATATCATATAGAGTCAACGAATGAAGCAGGTTCATTAACAATTCAATTCACAGATAAAAAATGAAAAAAAAGAAAGCATTGCCTTCTTTCCCATATCTTGTATCTATAGTATTTTTGCCCTGGTGGGTCTCTCTCTCATTTAATAAATGTCTGGAACTTTGGGTTACTAATTGGTGGAATACCGGGCAATCCGAAACTCTCTTGAATGATATTCAAGAGAAAAACGTTCTAGAAAGATTCATAGAATTAGAAGAACTCTTTCTGTTGGACGAAATGGTAAAGGAGTACCCGGAGACACATATACAAAAACCTCGTATAGGAATACACAAGGAAACGATACAATTGGTCAAAACACACAATGAATATCATCTCCATATCATTTTGCATTTCTCGACAAATATAATCTCTTTCGCTATTCTAAGTGGTTATTTTATTCTGGGTAATGGGGAACTTGTCATTCTTAATTCTTGGGTTCAGGAATTCCTCTATAACTTAAGTGACACAATAAAAGCTTTTTCGATTCTTTTAGTTACTGATTTATGGATTGGATTTCACTCGACTCATGGTTGGGAACTAATAATTGGTTCGTTCTACAACGATTTTGGATTGGCTCATAACGATCAAATTATATCTGGTCTTGTTTCCACTTTTCCAGTTATTCTAGATACAATTGTGAAATATTGGATTTTCCATTATTTAAATCGTGTATCTCCTTCGCTTGTAGTCATTTATCATTCAATGAATGAATGAAGAACTCATTTGATCTCCTGATATCAATCAAATCAAAATCTTTCTTCCTTTATAAAGAAAGCATTTTGAATCTTACTTAATTCTTTATATTTCTACCGGTTCAAGGTATTCGTTCTATATTTCAGTACAACTATTCCAGTACAATGACAGACTCGTGCATGGGGAACTTTACTAGTTACCTATCTAATTTATTGTAGAAATTCCGAGATCTATGATTGGACATGCAAAATAGAAATACTTTTTCTTGGGTAAAGGAACAGATGACTCGATCCATTTCTGTATCGATTATGATATATGTAATAACTCGAGCATCCATTTCAAATGCATATCCCATTTTTGCGCAGCAGGGTTATGAAAACCCACGAGAAGCAACTGGACGAATTGTATGTGCTAATTGCCATTTAGCTAATAAGCCCGTGGATATCGAAGTTCCGCAAGCTGTGCTTCCTGATACTGTATTTGAAGCAGTTGTTCGAATTCCTTATGATATGCAACTGAAACAAGTTCTTGCTAATGGTAAAAAAGGGGGGTTGAATGTGGGTGCTGTTCTTATTTTACCCGAGGGATTCGAATTAGCCCCCCCCGATCGTATTTCTCCTGAGTTGAAAGAAAAGATAGGAAATCTGTCTTTTCAGAGTTATCGTCCCAATAAAAAAAATATTCTTGTGATAGGTCCTGTTCCGGGTCAGAAATATAGTGAAATCATCTTTCCCATTCTTTCCCCCGACCCTGCTACGAAGAAAGACGTTCACTTCTTAAAATATCCCATATATGTGGGTGGGAACAGAGGAAGGGGTCAGATTTATCCTGATGGTAGCAAGAGTAACAATACAGTCTATAATGCTACATCAGCAGGTATAGTAAGCAAAATAGTACGTAAAGAAAAGGGAGGATATGAAATAACCATAGTTGATGCATCGGATGGACGTCAAGTGGTTGATATTATACCTCCAGGGCCAGAACTTCTTGTTTCAGAGGGTGAATCCATCAAGCTTGATCAACCATTAACAAGCAATCCCAATGTAGGAGGGTTTGGTCAGGGAGATGCGGAAATAGTGCTTCAAGATCCATTACGCGTCCAAGGCCTTTTGTTCTTCTTCGCATCTGTTATTTTGGCACAAGTTTTTTTGGTTCTTAAAAAGAAACAGTTTGAAAAAGTTCAATTGTACGAAATGAATTTTTAGGTCCAGAGATTCCTTACCATAAAGTTGGTAAAAAGTGCCGATTTTTTGTCCATCGATACAATTATGTATGTATGATCAAAAAATTCTGTAAATACTTTTGCTTGCTTTGTTTATACTCTTTTTGTTTTGCGGGACGCCTGGAATTCATTACTTGTATTCCATTTTAGTAATAAACAATAGGCATACAAACAAATACAAAAGAAGAGAATACAAGGCAAGGATGGGAAAAATGAAAGGAACAAATACTTTTAGGAAGGATTACTAGTCTTCCTAATCTTCTATTCGACACAAGAAAAAGGGTGAAAATTCCTTTTTCTTGTGTCGTCTTGTATCAAAATAATAATCACTTTTTTTCCTGTTCGTCAAAGATTACTATTCCTTTCCTTCTTTTCCGGGTCTATCGGAACTCCTTTGTTTAGATTCATAAGAAGTAGTGGACAAACAAAGGAAAAAAAGGATTATATTATGGGGGAATAAATTATTGAGCAAATAGAATTTATTCACTTATTCAATATTCTTCACTTATTCAATATAAGTTAAACTTCTAACTTAGAGAAATTATTCAAACAAAAAAGACTGTTCCGGTTGAAAGGTGGATTTTATTTTTACGAATATCCAAATCTTTATTTATTATATGATCAGAGTTTTTATTTTATTTTTAGAGTAGTTTTGATTAAGGTTCTATTAGTTTAGTCTAGAAATGATTTGCAGGATGTCTCATCCGTAGAAATCCATATAATAATTATATATTATTGGATTATAGATAAAATCGATTGATTCGTTCTTTCTTCTTGCTTCCCGTTAATATTTTGGGGGAGGGGCAGGAACTATGAATCCACCGCTAGATTCAATTGTTCACAAACATCATTAAGAAACAAAAGAATAGAGTGGTTTGGAACATCAGAGCAAAGGATCCTTTTTGTCATTTCTACAAATATAATATTTGGATTATGCTGACTGGATAACTAACCAATTTGTAGGTTATGGAATAGATCAAAGTCTCGTTATAAGAGTAAGAACTCCGCGGGCCCTTTCCGCTCTAATCAGACAAAGGAGGAGGGTAAGGACCCGCTAAGTTCTTACTTTTTCATGTCTACAATCCGGCTCATCCGATTACTAGAGAGATGAACCCAACCCAGAATATGAACCGTAAAAGAAAACACCTATTAAACCGATCACAAGAATACCAGTTACAGTACCTATCAGCCAAAGAGGAATCCTTCCAGTAGTATCGG